GAGTTAGCTTATTCAAGCGGATATGCCTCTCGCTAATCAGTCTTGGCTGGGGGAAGAACATCAGATTCACCAATAGGCATAAGAACAAGGCAAGAGAAAGTTCCAATCTAAACTTCCTCCTTCGCCTTCGCTTAGTAGCACTACTCTTGCTATAGGTTAGGGAGGGCTTATTTAGCGCATAGCTAGTTGGAATTGGAAAAGCTCAAAGGGAATTCTCAAGCTATGGGTCTTCCAATCAATCTTTGTGAGAAAGCTCTTTTCCTATATTATATAGGTAGGGACAAGAGAAAGAAGCAGGAATGGTACCAATGGCGCGGATTCCTATTGCTTTTTTTCCAACTGGGATTAGTGAGACCCGAAAGGTCAAGGCAAAAAATCTAAGACACTTTTGGGTGACCTGCCATCTACGACCTGAAATGGTCAAACCCTTTTTCTTTTACTTTTACTACTCTATTCCTACGAAACGAACCAATAAAGAGTGGGGAAGGGACGGATTAGGTCTTTTGATAGCCACTGCTCGCTTTATTAAAGGTGAATAGAAAGATGTAAAGGTATTCTGATTCACTTATGAAAGATCCTGTTATTGGCCTTTCACTCTATCGTAGATGTACGAAGTCTCATCCCAAGTTTGACTATAGAATCTTCTTCTGGCGTAAAAGCAACTTGTCCACAAGCTTGATGTTAAAATACTGGTCTTTTTTCCTAGTCATAGTAGTAGTCCTAAAAAGCCCTCTCCCTTTATTGACACCAATCGAAGTCCTAGCCCTTAGAAGAAACAGAATAGGCATCGAGCAGAGAAGAGGCCGCAAGCACATTCATTGAATTGGACAGCTTTGTTAGCAAGAAGCGGTTAGCGGAACTCAGTTCCACGAGCTACTTCTTTTAAGTATTTTTATGGGACTAGAGCTTTTGGGATTGAGCTTGAAGGCTTGAACTAAGGGACTGGGATTGATGCCAAGACTCGATTCGAAACTAGAGATTGCTCTGATTCTTATTCACACCGAAGTGCTTTTTATTTAGCCAAGGAATGGCGGGATGGATTACTTGCCCATAAAGGCTAGGCGCCTCAGGGAAATGTTAACCACATAGGGATGCCTTAAGTCTCTTTCCGGACCTACTCATCGAAAGATGCCCAAGCTCTTTGATAGAAGAAGCTTCAAATGCGCAGTTAGGACAAAAAGTTTGAAAGAAGTAGCTGCGAGAATGCCCTCAGTCTATATAGTAAGGAAAAAGTCAAGTAGGCCAAAAACACGGTGTTTTAGAAAACTGGCACGATTGGAATTAGGAAAGGAATGGTCAGCTCGGATAAAAGAATGAAATTCGTCGGAAGTCTTAGCTAGCTTTAAGGTAGGGTCTCAGGATTTCTGCTGGCAAGCCTTTATCCTTTCTATGGTCGGGCTCAGACTTGCCCGTTCAAGGCAGACTACAAAGCCAAACTTTTGAAGCAAGCATCATTCAGATCGATAAACTCCAATCGAATAACCTAAGGGACAGGATTTATCATCCAGAAGAATAGGATTTTCTTCGTTTCGAAGTACGAACTAAAGGCCGGAAGAAAGTTTTTATTTTCCACGGAGGAGCATTTTAGGAATTTGAGGTATCGCTTGTGATAAGGATGAAGTCTCATTCATATAGTAATGTCCTTAGCTTGCGCCCTATTTGAGACTGAGACTAAGGCTGGAAAAAGAGTACATCAAGATCAGTCAAGTCATCACTTATTCGATTGTTGATTCTATCCCTTTAAGAAATGGAATAATTAGTGTCGATAAAGATTCAGGAAAGTGTATCATCACACGAGATGAAAACACATCAGTTTGTGCTTTTCATACATTATATAGGACATAGGAATTCTGTTCTACGATTGCTACTAAGAACCTAATAGAATCATCTGGATTTACTACTTTCCGTTAGTATGCTAGCTCTGATAAAGTGCTGCTAGTAACTAACCCTCACAAGTCGTTCAATGCCTTTAAGGCTCAATAAACGGGTATTCAATGAATCCCTGCCTCCACTCTAAAGCTACTATCCAACCCAAGTCTATTTCAAATGGTGTCCGCTTTCGCGGTTCTAGAAGAATCAAAATCTGTAAACTATGCTCCTCCTTAACATGACGCCTGCAATCATCAACAAAGTGCTTTGCACTGACCCGTCCTCGTCAAAGGAAGGAGGACTTTGATCCCAGTGAAGCAGTTGAGCAATAGGCGAATTCCTTGCCCCTACACTATAGAAAGAAGAATGTGAATGCCTATATATGGCAGATAAGGGCTCATCTATGGAAAGCAATCAGTTCGTCCTAAGCCTTCTTATCTTGACTGACTACACTCCCCGGAGCAAAGAAGTCATTTTTGAAGCTGATCTGGTTGTGGGAAGGTCCTTGGGCCGATCCCTGCCCCCCTTGGTGGTTGAGAAAGAGTATCGACCAACAAGCGGAGATCTCGTCTTTCTGATCAGTCAATCAGTAGCGAACTTGTATCTTGATGTTGGTTTTGAGATTGATAGTGGTACTCAGTTCTATTTATTAAGTCTTTAGCGCCGGTTCCTCATTCTACTTCTTTAAAGCCCTCAGTTCAGTAGTAGGGAGCCCGGAGTACGATTAGTCTTTTCGTAGCTATGGTCTAGCCCATCTTCATGTGAGTTCTAGTTCTTTAGCCTCTTAAAGAAATGCTAGCCAAAAGGCTGCGTCTTGTCTTGTTGAACGACCCAAGCAGTCTTAGAATCGGTGCCTGGTTAGGGATCAGAGTACGATTCTAAATCAGCGGAGATCCAATCTAGTGCCGTGTGCCGGGAGTGGGTCGCTCTTGTTTAACCACTAAAGACTCACTAAACATGTTGATATACTTTTTTTCTTCTCTTAGAAAAGCGTTCCTTCTCTCAAGAGATTCCCATTGAGTGTATAACTCTTGAGAATGTTTGTTGCATATCCAATCGAGCTTGCTGCTTTCAGTTTAAAAAGCCACGAAAATGCTCTGCTTGGGTCGTTTTGACTTCGCAATAGAACGGGGATTCGTGCCCCTCGTTACATAAGCTTTGGGCATAGAGCGGTGTGATTCAATTCTACTCGTTCTAGATATACATGAAGTATAGAATCGAGGTCGCTGGGATCAATGAAGAATTTTTTATCTTCTGTAACATGAACATTTCATTTGTACATGAAACTGTAACATGAAAACATGTCATTAACTAGAACATGTCATGAACATTTGTAGCAATAACATTTGTTTAGTCTAGAACATTTTGGGAAGTATGATATTCAAATGAGGAGGAAATAAGAGAACAGATCTCCTGTTGTTTGTACCATTGAATTGAGTAGTTGAATAAATGTAGCTAACGAACGATGGAAGAATCGAAGATGTGCCGCTCCTGGCCTGAGGGTTATTTTGCATTTGCATTCTGTTGTTTGAGACCTTGTTCTTTGAAAAGATCGAACGAATGCAGCTATGTTCGACTGATTTTGATTGATTTGAATCCGAAGCTATTAGGGTAAAATGCACTTTCATAGTTTTCGCACTAGGCGAGATGAATGAAAACAAGGCCAATTCAATAGCTGCAAAGCACGTAACTACTTTACCTAAAGCAGTGGGCTTCGAACTGGCAATTCAATCTTTCTTCCCATCGCCATGGAGCTTAGTCCCGTCTTCGAACTTTCTCTATCCAGTCGAGTTTTCTTCGAACCCTAGTATTAGTACGGGGAAAAACCTTCATTATCATGAAAGGTACGGGAACACATAAGCAAGAACGGTGGGAAAGCGATTAAGGCAAGGGGCAAAAATTCCGTGGTTCGGGGAAGTGACCCTAGTAGTGTGTAGGTTAGGGAATAATAAAGCTTACCTGGAAAAAAGGGAAGGGTGTACAAAGCCATAGTTCGGGGTTCTCGCCATCGACTCGGCTGCTTTCCTTCTCAATGCAGTGGCATTGATTCCGCCCTTTAGCTTATATGCCTGCGATTGGACAGCACGCGGCGAAGTGAAAACCTTCGGCCTTTGGACCAAAGCAGCTACTCTTATCCCGGGTCCGACTAGCTAGCCTCCCTTCTCAATACCGGGGCAAGGGCTCCTTCTTTAGCTATTAGCGCCCGTGGAGATTGTTTGGTTTGGCCTTTACCGGGGCCTCCACTACACTATACTATATAGATAGGCTAAAGCCCCTCTTTCACAGTCGTTTCACCCCGGATAAACCGAAACATAGCCCTTCTCATTTACATGAAAAGCTGTTTCACCCAATTCGCACACGGCAACTATCGCTTTCCTCGAAGTCAATTCACCGACGCAAGCAACCTCATCAACGGGATCGCCCGACAACGAACTCTTTGTTCGGTCAGCGAGTGAGAGGAGGAGGGGGCCCCTTACGAGGGGAAGAAGGGACATGGTTATTATTTATTACCCACCGCACCGATAATACGGGAGAAGGGAAATCAAGCAAGACCAGTGAATCCTAAGAAAAGAGTTCTGAGGAATGTTAGATACCTTTATAACGTAGGGATGAGATAAGCGTTGGCTAAGAATGTATAAGGGAAGCAGAAACTGCCCACGGAACCCTGGAAAATGGGCTTTTGACCTGGCTAGCGCTATTGCTTTGCAAGGTAAGGAAATGTTCAACTCGTCTGCTTGAAATCGATAGAGTTGAGAAGCGTCTGCTAATCATGGTACGAATTCTCTGTTTAGGTCAGTCTGATGTTCAAGTATCAATGAAAGTCTTATTTCAGCGAATGAAGTAAGGCTAACAGCTGGCTCTGGCGGATTCGATGCCATCTATGAATCCTTCCCTCCCTCCATCTGCAGCCTTTATTGCCTTTATTCTGTGTCCCAAAAAGGCCTATCTTTGTATCTTTGCCAAGGAAAGCTGTCCAATACCAGCAGATTCAAGAGACCGTCTTCATCTGCACCGGAAAAGAGCGGAGTGATTAGCTTCTTTTTTTCCTCAAGGACAAGGACAAAGAACTTCTTCCACAACCAGAGCTTGAAACTTTCTCTATGGGTTCTACCCCCTTTTTCTGCCCACAGAATGACTCAAGATCATAGTCATCAACCTTGTCTAAGAAAGCTAACCTTACTGAGGAGCTAAAAACCATTCTAATGGGGCAGCTTTCCGAAAAAGAAAGAGTGGATGGATTATTGAACCCGAGATTTAAAATGTGCAGTTAGGGGCTGTAAACAATTGCTTCGGTCTTTTCCTTACCTGAACATTGCATTGATGAGTAGTACCATCTATTCTCAATCGTTCTCCTACGCCTGGATGCGCTTCAAAGTTGGCCTGAAAAGAGATCCTTCGTTGTTCGTACTTTGACTGAGCGGTAGGACTTTCTTTTGGTAGTCAACTAACTGATAGTGCTTTCAAGCCCCATATAGGGAAATTTATCTTAATGATACAACGTTACGGTAAACTGTGAAAGAGGATAGAACAGGCCTTGGGCAGTGGAGACAGAGACCAGAGAACCTACGTTCGAGAATGAGACTTTGATCCCAACAGGCGAGCTACTCCAACAAGGCCAGTTTAGTCTTCTTTTTTTAATTTGATCGCTCATACCAAAGGGCTTCTGCCTGGAAGAATGCATTCCCTTATTTTATTGCTTGCGCCTAAACGACTTTCACAGTCTGAATTGAATTGAAACCGTAGCTTTTTTCTTCGTTTAAAAACCACCATAATTGGAACTCATCGGAGAAAAAGAAAGAACTAGATTGGGTCTATCATGCCTATCCATGTTTTATATAGCTAAACTAACCTGCTGATTCAATGAGTCCTATTACGGAACCTGCCTTTCCTGGCCCAATCACTACTGAACAACCTTAGCAGCTTGATTCTAAGCCCTGGAATGGAAGAACTTTAGAAAGCCGACGGATATCAAGACGTAAACTTCTTAGAGCTACTTGAAGCTATACTCAAAGAAGGCCTACGCTTGACTTGTTCCTCCATTTGATAGTTCCGTTCCAGCTAGCGAGAGCACTACTTTACATACATGATAAGCGGCGAGTTTTTAGGTTCAGTAACGAACGATTGGGGATTTCGAAGATCCGATCTTTTCACATGCAATCCTCGATGAGATGATTCAATTAGGCCCGTTTTTTTTTGATCCTGAATGAATGGACGAAGGGTATCACATTAGGGACCCCTCTCAACTAGGTATTCGGCCTAAGGAGAAATTGCATTGAAGCGAGCTTAAGCCTATAGTTCCCCCAACTCCTATAAGGGCCGGTAGAAATGACTGACTGAAGATAGAAAGAGATCACCCCTAACAGAGTCCATTCTCCGAATAGTAACACGGTAAAGCCAAAGATCTGATTCATTAGCAAAGGAAAGCTGCCTTGATCAACTATAGGAAAGTACCACTTTTACACAGAAGGACTTCGCCCGAAAGCATTGATTGAAGGTCTCCTCTTTCTTTTTCACAGCTGCCCATGAGTGAAACAAAAGCAGAAGCGATCCTTCTATTCTAGAAGATAGGACTGCTGACCACGTCGAACTAAGCCTGCCTTCTTTTTATACCGTTCGTGCCCCATACCCTTTCTCAAATCGGAGAAAGGCGGGGGAGACTACTTTCTTCATTCCATTCCGACTCCCCTTATGCCTTTTGCTGCTCCACAATGCTCTCTCCAAAACAAAACTCAAGTGAGTGAAAGAAGCCCGCATTCCCTCTCTTCTTTCCCCCTATCGCTAGGGGCCTTGCCTTTTTAAATGAAAGGCTACATTCGATTCTGACAACGGGTAAAGCTACTGCCCAGCCCTACCTTTATGCAGGAATTGACAAAATAAGGAAGATTTTGACCCGAATGGCATTTTCGGGGAATAGCCCGCTTAAATAGACTAGATTGAAGAAAGGGAGGATATCCGAAAGGCTCAGAGAATGGGGATAAACTACTCAGGATATCCTGATAACTAACCTACCTCGAGCTGATTATGAGAAACCCATTTACGCCTTTGAATGAGAGTTTTGGGATATGGGGCCAAACCCTCTTCTCTCTTTCGCCCATCTACCTCGGCTGCCTTGTCTTCTTCAGTTGGAACATAACCCAGCCTATAAGTTTGTGATTCACAAAGTTTGGTGACCCCTTGCTCTTTCTTCCCCAAGCCAAGTCCAGGGAAATGTCCCATCTCTATATGAGCCACGTAATGATTTGCATAGGATAAAGGGGCACCCTTTCTATAGCATTAACAAACTGGAACCCGGTTAGATTAAATCCTGCATTGTCATCCTTCACCTCGAAGAAAGCTGTCTCCCTATCAGCATCTCCATGGATAGTAAGAATTCCCCCATCTCTTGGCATCTTGATCTTTTGTTGTAACGAAGAAGGAACAGCACCCAAAGGCATGGCCTACCCAGTAACAGATTCAAAGAAGCAGGGATATCTAGCACATGGAATTCAATATTCGCAACGCAACCACTGGCCCTCACTCAACCCTCGACCGCTTCGTAGCCTCTTTCTAGGCTGCGTTTGACTTCTTCAAAGACGAAAGACAACCGGAGTCTTTGCTCCCTGGATAAGTCTCATTCGATGTCGCAACCGATGCTTAAAAGATCTTCTTCTATCTTCTCAGTCTTCGATCGATCATTCTCTGCTTCATAGAGGAGGGGGTTCCCAGCTAACAAGGAAGCGGGATTAAAAATGGAGGTCAATTCTAAACTGGACCGAGATGGCCTATACACCAAATTACCGGCACCATTCCTGAAGAAACGAAGATCGTTGCAAGAAGACCCCCCACCAAGACGTGTAAATGGCAGAAATTTTACAGCAGTAGAACGAACCTTGGGCTTGACATGACAGCACCTCGCGGCTCCCTTTCAAGATGAACAATGCGGCTAAGCGTGCATCTGGGGCGGATGTGCCGATGGATGGAGGCGGCTGCATGCTGCATCTAAGAGTTTAGTTCCATGAGACTGAATAACATGGCCTGAAACGAAGTAAACTCACTTTGCTTAACACAGGGCAGCAGAGCAGGACTTCTTTCTCACCCTCACCCGTCATCCAACATGGTTCGCACCAGCGTTATTTGACTCGCTTAGTCCATCGCTGCTTGGCTCTACTTCAACCACTACAACCTGACGGTTCCCTTGTAAAAGAATGCGATACGATAGAACGCCTTTTCTGACATCAGGAGATGAAAGCAGTCAAGCAGGCAACAAAGTCGACTATTCGTCTTCACTTCCTCAAAAGTGCTAAAAAGAGCCCCTGGGCGCAGACCCATCCCCAAGGGACTAAACGCATTCAGTTATCTTTCAAAGAGCTTATTCGAGAACAACCTATTCTAAAAGCAACCTATTTGAATTTGAAAACAGCTTCTTTTCTTTTAGGGATGACTATTCTGCAGCGGTAATTGCAAACAGAAAGGGAGCACCGCTTACTCAAGCACTAGTACCGTCTAAGCATCCCACAGCTGACCTAGTTAGTTACCTGGGAGTCTCTTTCCCGCGTGGGTCCGCTACGTACACGTATACTTTACGTACACAAGTGGTCGAGCCAGAGAAGAGAATAGACGATGCAGGTCATTAAGTTAAGGCCGCAAGCCTCTTTTCATTCTAGCGGTCAGTCTGTAAGTCCATCCGATCAGCCAGTTGCGGAAGAAGCTCAGCTTAAAGCCAGTAGGCCGGCGTCAAATCTGTAGGTTCAAGAAGAGTCAAAGGGCTAAGATCACTCTATTGCTACTTACGGTGATAAAGAAAGGCCCTTCGAACTTCCTGGCATCACAGCCTATTCCGACAACGTGCCAAGCAAAAGGCCAAGACCGGTATGCCGACAAGGAGCAAAGCCATAAGCGCGCGCTGAACAGAAAGTCGTAGAGTGATCACAGCTTATTCACCAAGACGTGTAAACAGCTTAGCCCGCCACAAAGCGATTCAAATCTCTTTTCCATAGGCGCTAACTCTTACTTAAACAGCTTCGCTTCCTTCCCTTCATTCCAATCTGCTGGCTCGCAATTCATATGCTTGACCGGTCCCAAGAACTCCTTTTTCAATGAATTCTGGGTCTTTTTTTTCCTACTTTCACATTTCTTCCTATGAAACTACTTGGTCTACTTCCATTTAGACTGAGATGGCTTCTCTTTCGACGGATTGATCCGGACTTCCCCACTTCAACACTCGCAGGAAAGAAAGAAAAGACCTGAATTCTACTGAAGCTGCTAACAGAGACTGAGCAGATATTGACCTATGAGATTTGTACACTTCGGCTTGGCACCTTCCTTTGGTTCGTGCTCGCACGGGCCGTTTCTCTGCCAATCTCGAATTCGAATCTTTGTTTACCCGTGGGCCTTCCAGGATCCCTTTTGGAGCTCGCAACGTTGAGTTTTATTCCCCTTCCTAATCCATAAAAAGTTAGGTTAGCTACTTCCCTCAGTGGGGATAAGGAATTTCATAAAAGAAAACCCGAATGAAATGGGATTTTTCCTATCTAAAATATAGGGCTTTGAACCAGCCTTATAGATAGACCATTTTTCTTTAAAGAAAGTCCCGATTTACAGAAATTTTCGTTTTTTTCAATTCTTCAAATAAAACCTGCCAGGCTTTCTGTGCTAATCAGCATTGCTTTCAAGCTGCTTTAGGAGAAATTTATAATGGAACGAGCCTTAGTTCGGTTCTGGTGCTCAATCTAGTAATAGTACGGGCAGGGCCAATTAAGAAAGACTTTGTAGGGAAACCCGAGTTCAACTAGAGTAGCGAACCTGGAAAGCTTAGTAGTTAGCCAGGAAAGCTGGAGTAGAACGCAAACTGGATAAGCGAATGAATAAAGTAATTTTTTCACGAATTCTACGCGGTTGTAGAGGGATTAAGCATTCCTTTGAACGCAATGAGAAGATCTAGGTAGAAAGTAGCTACCCAGTAGCTCATCTCGGTTGGCTTGAGAAGGAGAGTCTCGCCGGTTGTTAACAAAGCGGCATGCAAGGAAGCAAAGATGAACCGGCTTGGGGGGAATAAAGAATATTAATTGGAGGGTGGGTCCTTAACACCAAACTACCTTCTCTTCTAATCCTGCTACGAAATATCGATTTTAAGGCGGTAAGGTTTTGAGCCAATCAAGTAAGCGAGTACCTGTATCCGTCCCTGCTGTCGCAGGTGATGAAAAAGTACCATACACCCCTCACCCCCTATCACTTAAAGGCCGGAAGAGAAAGATCTGAACCTGGCTTGACTCAAAGAGAAAAGAGATATTGAACTAAAAGAGGGTAACGACTTGCACTTTCATCTTCAACTTAGAAAGTATTACCCTTGAACTTTCATAAAAAAGCTATATATATAATAGCCCTTTACATATATCCACTCCATGGTCTAATTAGCTATCTCCTCCTGGCTTAGCTCACTTCATTCGCTTCGTTCACTAATCCAGGTACCACAAAAGACTCCCTATACTAATTGAACTCTGTTCACTACGTTCACCCCCTATTAGTCAGTTGGGAAGCAAGGGTGCCCATAAAGCAAAGCAGGGTTTCCTAACCTATAACCAGTGAAAGACCGTAGCCAGTAATTCACTATTAAGAGAGCAGAAAAGCCTAGTTGAGGCCCTTAAAAGAGCCACAACAAAGCCTGAAAAAAAAAGGCTCTTAAACAAGAGAGACTTTCAGAGCAGGAACTGGTCGTCTAAGACTAAAAGGAAAACCGCTTGTTAGAACCATTAGGTCTCGCAAGAGACACTACTAACCTGCCTCCTCATACTAGAAGAGAACTGGACTCGCTAGTCCCTCATCTGCTTTAGACTTGTAAAACTAAGACCCTTGAAATCAAAGTGAAACAAGATATCAGACTGGAAACTAGAAGGTTTGGAACCCTAACAACTATACTCAAAGGGTCAGGTCAACTCACTGCTTCTATCGCCTCTCCATACCCCAGAAAGCCATCTCTCCATCAAGGAGAAGCCGGCCGGGTCAATGCTAGGATCTTTCCCCTTTCTGCATTCGCGCATGACCTAAACTATACCTCTTCTAAGGCAGAACAGAAAGAAGGTCAACCTCACCTCAGGTAATCACACCTTTCTTTCTCGACGATCAAAGAGTAAAAACTAGCTTTCGAGCTAACCAACCATGGAGCTACCAGCCAACAAGCAAAACGAGTTCTCATTCACGGATAACTAAGCTTTGACAAGGGAGAGGGGGACCTTCTCATACCCGCCCTTACAGGAGCCTAAGCCTAACGGAGAAAAGGCTATGCTATGCCCAATAGGGGAAGACTGCGGTAAAAGGATGTCCGTCTGTTGATGGCTAGCTCGTACAAGCAAATATTGGACCTAGGTTTGTTGATGGATCTGGTCTTGTCGAACAGGTCCGGATTCGAGGTTCGAACACAAAAGCCCACTAGCCGAGCTGAACTGGTTAGTGATGGAAGCAATTCCCACGAACTGAGAACAAAAGGATGTACTTGCCCCCTTCCCCAGCCATTACCGCTCATCCACCGCTTTTTATTAAGAAATCCTGTCTTTGTCTTTCCCCAGGCTGTCGCGCGCTATTCCTTACGCCCTGAGAAAGAACCTCCACTTGGATTCATTTCAAGTCTCGAGTTCTTGTTCTTCATTCTCGTAGATGAAGTTCGAACGAGACTTTTGAGTGCCAAGCCTAGGGTCTCAACTAGAATATCCACCTAAGCCCTCGCTCTTCTTATGCCAAGGTCTTCCTAAGCTAAAGCTTGTAACTAGATTCCAAAGCAGGAAGAATCCTGCGCTTAGGCTTGCTTGCTCGCTAATCATTGGCTTACTCAAGACTTTCGATCCTATAGCTCTAGAAAAGGGAAAGCTATAGCACCAGCCAGGGAAGAAGGAACAATACCCCTATAGGAATTCATTAAGGCAGTTACGCCTTTGGAGGGAAAGACCAATGAATAGCTATAGTAGGAATGGTCCAATCGGCTGGCATTCATCAGTACATGGATCCCCCCTTGCGGCATTGGCTTGTTGTCTATAGCTTTTGTACCGGAAGTCAGTGAAGCAGGAGAGATAGATACAGGAGAACTTTCTCGTCAAGAGCTGGTAGTTTGGGGTCTTCAGTGTACCCGTATAGTAAGGTGCTGGATCGAAAGGCTTCCTCTAATCCCCTTTCTTTACCCTTTTTTTGTCTGCCGAACGAAAATACAATACGGAGGTCGTTCATCTAATAGAAAATAAATAGCTATATGCCCTTGCCCCCTCCCTACCATAGCCCTAAGGGATAGCCCTATCATGTACGAGATAAGCAAGTAGTTCCGGTGAGGGTGAGAGAAAGAACGTACGAACCGCCTACTCGATAGCAGCTACTTTTGTCCATCCAAGCTCGGTGACTGAACTCGCTTTAGAGAAGACACCACCACTGCCGTCTTTCCTGAATAGGGAATTTTTGAAGAGAAGAGAGAGGTTTTTATCCCTCGTTCTCTCTCTTTACTTTGGAGTCTTACTTTAGTAGACTGCTCTTATTGGTTACTAAATTAGATGCCGGCTCTCTCTAGTCAAGATCCATTCTCTTCCTCAGAAAAACAAATATAAGGAATGGAAAGGATGGTCGTGCCAACGCTTCAAAAGAAAAAGCTTGAAGTATATACTACCAGAAGACGCGTTTGACTTCTAACGTTATAACCAATGAATCCGCTGAAAAGGCCAAGGACAAGGAATGCTTTAACCATTCAGCCACAGGTTTGGTACGAAAGCCCTCCCGCATCAAGTAAAGGGGACGATCCATCCATTTATTTGTATTTGTCTAATGCTTGAAGATCGATGATCGTCACAGGGGCGTGCTAAGCCCACAAGATCTTAAGCCAGTGGGCGCTTCCAGTTAGGCCTATAGGAAATCTCCCCAAAAAGCTTTCCAACCCAACCCGCGATTGAACGAATCAAAGAAGGCTTCCAGCGGAGAGCAAAGCAAGTCCTTTCCAACTACGAAGGACTAAATGCCATTGAAGACTTTGTCTCAAGTAAAGATGCCTCAGAGGGGAAGTTAGGCATTTCCCGCAGGAAGACATGCTCCCACTGGACGACATGCGGATAGAGAAGAGTGAGGCTCTTGGGGACCCTGAATGTACAAGTTTAGAATCCATCTTTTCGTATGTTGCCATCTCAGCGGGGAGACAGGTCGGGCAGTATATAATGTCTAAGCTGTTGGGAAATCGATATCAGGGAAGGACGCATCTCCAGCTACTGCTCCAGCTACCTCTCATAGTTCTCTCTTTGGATTCTAAGTCCATAACGGATAGGGTATAAGAAATAGTGAAAGTGAATGTGCTACAGAAGTCAAGGTTTTTTTTTTTCAAATGAAGGAAGACCATTGAGGTCTAAAAGAGGCAGAATAGCTATTGACTAAGAAGAATCCACAGAAAGAAGAATGCTTAATACCCTTGATCCAAGCATCCAATTGTTGCATAATCTCTTAAGATAATAAGATGGGGAAGGGAACCACTTTACTTAGAGGGCCCTAATAATAAGCAACTTGCGATCCTCTTTGAAGCTCCAAAAAACCAAGACCTAAAATCACACCAGGCCAACCCAAGCAAGTATGATGTATAGTGAGAGTCTTCCTCCTTAGTCTTATTTTGGGAAAAACTTAACTAGTTAAGAAAGGAAAGGACTACCCACTTACTTAAGGGATGCTATTCTATCCGTATCTGAACCAAAGAGCCTTCTCTCTCCCTGTACGCGCTTTCAAAGCCTCGTAGAGAATCCCTACCTAGTAGATCAATCATTCAAAGGAGGCCCTAAAGATAGGATTTCGGTTAGAAAGAACATATGGGCTATCCTATTTACTATAACTAAGAGGCTGCCTGAGCACTCCTTACTGGTAGAATCAAGCATCTGAGCCCCTTAGAAGTCTTCTGATTGACAGCCTTGTGGGGAAGGAAGGTCAGTCTTGCATAGGGAGTATAGCCCAAGATGTAGGCATTCAAGGTCTCCAAGAGGCAGTGAGATGGTAAAGGAAGCCGCCCAAGACTGAAGGAGTGCCCCAGAATCGTCTATCTCATTAGGTCTTCCGTCTTAGACTGAAGAAGGGTCAAAGCTTATGCCCTGAGGTCCATGCTCTTAGAAAGGATCCCATAACTACTAGAATAAGAGCGGCTGCTCAGTGAAGCATAGAAGACCGCCCTTTCCTGTTCCTGACCCTATCAGACCAGTGACTAACCTGTGCGCTTCTGCCTGTCAATAAGCACTTCCTCCATTCCAAGGCCATGCCCATACAGACTGACTGCTCTGTGTTCAGGATTGAACTACCCGCCTGATGACGAGATAACTAAGACGGAGAAGTGGCTTAGCCTCTTTTACATTGCACTCTCTTTATCCCTGAATTGATCTCTCAGTATCGGGATTATTAGCACTCTTTCTTATTAGTAGCATAATTCCACTACTCTATTTCCATACAATCTCTTCTTTATGCAAGACTTAGGGAAGAATATCATAGACATCATCTTCCGGCCAACAATTTAGGATGACAACTTCTTTCTTTTGTGAAGGGGACAGCTAGCCTTACACTTCTACGAGCATCATCAGTCGGACAGAGTCTTTTTGGCTTTATTGTCTGCCTTTCTTTATACCAGCCCGGCTCTTGATCCGGGCTATCTGCCACTTATGGATCGAGCCAGTGGGTCAGATTGACTAGAAAGCCTATTGAGACCCTTTCTTCATAGTAGAGCTGCTTTCACTTAGTTAGTGGGAATCAGATCTTGCATGTCCAAGAGTGGCTATAACCTCTTTCCAATTAGCTTGAAAGAAGGGGAGAGCAGGTCATTACGGATAGGATAAAGAAGACTTGGACGACTTTCAGCTAACAGCGAATGTGTCAAATCTCATTCCTTATGTCTTATGTTCTCAAGCTCAATTGCCGCTGGAGAGCTTTGAGAAGAGTAAGGAAGATAGGGACAAGAAGAGAAAAAGGCAAGGGCACAAAGTGTTGTAAGGCCTATTCTTCTTATGAAAAGACTCCTTCTGTCAATCCAGCCTTGCAACTGGCTGAAACCTGGGGGCTAGGCTAGCTCGAAATATCCCTTCACCTACCTTTAAAGACCAGGATAATGAAAGCGCTGGTGGCTATTTAGAAGGCTCTCATCGAATTCATTAACTACATGTGTCCACCTGACTTCCACTTTAGGAGCATAGAATCGGGGACTGAACCTCCCCCTTAAACAGGATGGATGTCTCTATAAGCCGTCTTCCTTTCCTATCCGCTGCTCATGGACGGAAAAAAAAAGAAAAAGAGCTTATTCTCGAACTTCCCCTTCTTCCTCTCTTCACTTTGACTCTTTTATTTTAGAACGGGAGTGCAAAAAGGCTCCGAAAGGTTTAGGCTAGGCTTGAGGGAACTTTCACAATTGAAAGATGAGATCAAGATCGATTTGAGAGCAGACAATCTGCGGCATATACTATTTCCATGACATGAGAGAGAATCCGCTTTGTCCATGAGTGGGATTCTCTAAACTCTCCTTCGACGCAGGAAAGGAAGCAACTCAATTGGCAAGAAGCACTCAAATCAGGTCTTGCTGTGCGCGAAGCTTCGGCAACGAGTTCAGCTGCTTGAAGCCGAGAAGCTTTCCCCACGCGGTTAAGTAAGAAGCTACTGGGCATCCTCACTGACGCTATTTAGTTATTCGTTCCCACTAGAGAAGACGAGAATTGACTTTCTTTCATCCATCATATGGTTTAGAGCTAGACTTAGTTCTTCCATTAGCATTCGAAAATTTGAGTATTAGTATTTTTATTAGTGAGAGGCAGAACCCTTCTTTCTTAATCTTAATCAGACGATTTATCTCCTATCATGTATGATTGATCAAAGTCTGGTATGTAGGAATCAGAGTATCAATCCACTGTTACCTTCACTCCACAATTCCTCAAAGAAAGCAAGTCAGTCTGCGCATAGCCCTTTCTTGGGCAATTGAATCAGGAACCGGTGCAGAAGACCTAACCTGAGCTTCTTTTGAGGGTTGAGCGGGGGAACCTATTATATTAGGATAGGAAGGAAGCCTCGGTGTCTTACTCTCTTCAACTCCCCGGAGCAGCGCCCTACGCCCTCTGTAGAGTAGAAAAAGTAGAATAGAATAAATGATTGATTTCCCCGTTTGTGTAATCAGTCTCTAATTGTTGTATGCGTTCAAATGAATAGAGAAGAGATTCTAGAGGTGGAACGGTCCTGAAATACATATCCAATTACAGGATAAGAAAAGAAGAGTTAACGCAGCACAAGTGAATTCTATTATTTACTTTACTTGGAGGATCCCTGGAAAAGATGTATTTTAATTGAACATACATAACATAGACTAGACCTCTAGCCGCCTAAGAACCATGTGTCTTACTTACAACCAACTTTGAATTGAAAGTTATTAAAACAGTAGCAAGTACAATACCAGATACGTAAAGCGCTACCTTACTTTTTATATCCTCACTCATCTGGTGCTTCTTCCACCCCCGACTCTGGTGATTGGTACGTAGTAGCTATGCTATTGGAGAGTACGCATTCCCCGAATAGCATTTATTTTAATATGATATGATATATGATAATAGTATAGTTAGAATAGTTAGAAGGTTTCCAATAGCCTCGCTCTCTCTCCCTTGTTTTGTTACCGGGCTGCTGATACAGAATCAAAAAAGTCTTTGCTTTCGTCTTCGTGATTGATATTGTTTATGCGGGCATTAATAAACCGATCGTAGTCACTCCAAGCACAATCATCACTGGCTTGTTTTCGTTGAGTTCCTTGGCTCTAGCACGGCCTATAATTACCCTTGGATTGATAAGGTCCCCGTATACGACCAATTTGGTGGAAAGTGTTCGACTCAGAATAAGAAAGAAATCGTGGGTCTCAGTCAAAAAACAAAAAAGGCGTACTTTCCTGTTATCCTGTCCTGATCCTGCGTAATCGCTTACCTAACCTAGTCAACTGGTTTGCAGAATGACTTATTGGAGAGTTAGCGCTAGCGGAGTTCCTACTGAACTAAAAGAGTGCAACGGTGACCCTCTTCTTGTTCCTAGCCGTTAGCGCTAGCATTGCTATTTGCAATCGTACTAGTCCTGTATAGGTAGTCTTATGCCTCCTGCTTAGTCAACTCCGCTCTGATTCACCGCCTTTGTTGATCTGCTTTTCACATTTATTTTATATATATAAATTCTAGAATAATAGACCCAAGCTCTACTTTATGCTAGTACTTGATCGATCGGTGAAGTCCTCTTATTGGAAGAACCCATCAATGCCACGCTTCCTGCTCTAACCGCTACCAGTCATCAGAACAATCCGGACTAGGAATAATCCTTTCTCTTTCTTCAGATCACCTATGGGAGAGGAAAGAGCAAGGAAGGTCAATATCGTAATTACATCTTCCTAAAGGATTTGCGTAAAAAGATTTACATCACATCACAACGGGAAGCAAGGCAGCCTTTAGCTACCCCGGTTACCGAACCTAGAGAACAAGGGAGAGCTACTAGCGAACCTGCTATTATTAGAATTCTAGTATTACGTAGCACAATCACTTTCTCTGTCTCCAAGTACAAGTAGATGTCCACGTAGGAGTGCGGATCCCTAGTTCTAGTTATGGATTTCCCTCATAATCAAAACAAGAAGTGAAGATAGAGTTGGTGGGGAAGGCTTCCCGCTGCCCAACCCGTACCCGCGCCCCGAAAGGCAAGGGTTTTTCTTTTCGATTTAGACTCGCTAGCTACACGATTTCGAGGATGACGCCTCCTTGTCGACTAGCTTGAAGGTGGAATCTTTGACTGGGTCAGCTTGCCCTTGCTTGTCTTTTCCTCACGGATCCCCTAGAAGGGGTGACATATGGATCTCCGATCTACCTCAGGCTTCTGACTCCCCCTATTCTGATTCATAAGGCCCGCTAACCGAGCTCATCAATCAAAACAAAGGGGCTCCCTCAGCTTTCAGGTCCAATCAGATCTACCTCGCCCTATCAAAAGGGAAGAGTGAGAAAGAGGAGATAGGCCTTCTTCAATACCAATCAACTTCAAGTATGTGGTAGAATCCAATTGCTGCTGAAACCCATCAATCCTGTGATTCTTCTATCCCAAGCCCAAGGGAATCCAGTAAAATCAAAAGAAAGGACATCGCGAGGTAGAGTGAAGAGTTGCTTCCCCTCTTCTAATATAATAAGGGGGGCGTTTCGCATTCAAAAATGCCCATTTCCAGTCTCCTACGCCGCCCAACGAGGAGCTATTGGTGAGGAAAGAAGAGTTCGCTTCCCGTTTCCCGTCCCAGCCCAGTCAACGAACAACAACGATTTGGGAACTCGCCCTTTAGGTACGTCTTGTCTGCTGTCAGTATACCTCGTTTTCAAAGACTTAACAAATGAAATAGAATGCACAGCCCCATAGGCCCGGGACTAGGACTACTACTTCTATTTCTATTATGGGGATGAAGAGACTGGGAGTGAGATATCCCGACATGTCAACAAGGAAGAGTCACTCCGTCCCCTTTCCTATTGTGGTATGACCGATGATTCACAGGTGGAAAAAGAGGATTTCATGATCCCTTAGCCCCTCTCTTCGCTATCTGTCAGGAGATGAAGAGTTTTGCTCGTTGTTGGTTCTTTTCCTTCTCGCTTTTGATTATCCGACTTCGTTCTGCGCTAGCCCTACTTACTATATTAAAATTAGAATTAGAATCAAGGCTGGTCAATGACTCGGGAAGCTGCCCCCTTCCTACTGGGGTTGGTTCCGACTAGTCGGTTTTTGGCCCGGTCCGAGTCATCGATCGAGTCCATTCCTGGCTAATTCGCGCATTGATAGAATAAAGGAAGGCAGTTTGCTGATTGAGCCGGGAGTTGGAGTTAGGCGGAACCTGGAACATAGTGAGTAGCGGTTACGGCAACAGCCTTTGAGCGGTGGGACGATGAGAAGCCCAATCTGGAGAGAGACAAGCCGGTTTTGAATCTGAGTAATGGACGAGATATGGGGAAGTGCTAATCAGAGCTTTTTCAATCCATCCATGCAGCGCATTATCATATAAGAATGAGGCTCTCGACCCACATCATCGATGCTAAGCCGGAAGCCCCAATTGAGTCAGTAGTTCGGGGAGATGGAACGGTAAGCTACGGATGTTAGAGAGTGCCATCCCCGAAAAGAAGATCTCCTTACCTTATAGGGGACACTGAAAACCAACCAAATCATGTGGACAATCTTGAAATCCCAAACAGGAGGCCCTAAAGTAGCTCGTTCGGGCAGGCACTTTGCTGCTATCTGAAATCAATCAGTCAGCGGAAGCCGAAGCTGCGAAATCCGCATAGTTGACCAAATCTATGTTTACGTACGGGCGCAGGTACTACGGGAATGGGAAGGGTACAAACAAAGACCCCCAATGACCAAACCATAGGCCCTATAACAAGAACAAGAAGGGTGTCAAAGCCCGGTACGAAGATTTGATCAAGTCCGCATTAGAAACAAGACATCACGGGACCTACCCTAAAGATGAATGAGCCATGTAACCACTCTTCCCCAACCCCAAGTGGTCAGCGCAGAGACAAGATGCTTACAAGGGAGTGAGCGCATTGGAGTCTCTCCTCGTTGCTAGTCCGAGACCTGGGTCTAAAGAGCCTAATCCAGTACAGATCAGATCATAAATCGCTCTACGCTTTGAGCCGGCTAACTCTTTCAAGTCCACTGATGCCTTTTGAACACCATCTTTTCTCTTCCTTCAACCCGGATGACAACAGTTCCAGTGAGACCAGCTTCATCAATAGCAGGGTCTTAGCTTAAGATAGAAAACTAAAGGTTGCACGTGCTGGGGTTGGGATTCTTTCTTATTTATATATAGCAAATTCCTCGCTGGCCGATCTCCCCTTTCACCTGGTTCTATTAAAAAATATATTTCCCGATGTGATTACTTTCTTTTTACCCGAGGTTGAATCAATTGTTTCAGCTCTGGTTCAAATGGTTTCAGGGGTTGGTTAGGAAAGGCTTATCCGCTGTTCTAGAGTCGTGTTAGGTGGGAATTCTCATTTTTTTTTCCGTGGTGAGGTTGACGTTCAAGAGAAAGAGATTCATATTCAAGTTCCCCCAGGCCAAGGGGGGGCAATCAAGCCTTTTTGGTTCAGCTAGCCCAAAGTGAGTCGGAATTTCAACTGGCAATAAGGAGATTGGTTAAAAGAAAGCCTTAAGCGCAAGCACTAAGGGAATCCCATTAGAAAGCATTAAATTAGCATTAGCAAGGACGGTTGGTAGTTGGTAAACTAAAGAAGAACTAGGCTATGGCTCAACTTGCAGCAAGTCTAGACTTCCCTGGCTTAGCAGGAGGAATTGGATATTGAACCCTTTAGTCTGGGACTTAAGGAAGTTACGGAGGAAAGCACGAACGGTATAACAATAGGGAAGAGGCTTGTTTAGCATAGGGCTAAAAAGAAGCCCTATAAGCTGAAATATAGTACCCGTAAACCCCTTAGTTCCTCTTCTTTACCTAGGGGGCGGCTTTGAAAGAAACAAAAAGGCTACTTACTAGCTTTGCGATAGGAGCTTGCGCGTGGGCCCAAGCTCTATAGGAAAGAAAATAGCATAGAACATAGAAGCGGCTACTCTTTTGCGTTAGGAGTTATGTTATTGTCGTTTAGTTTAGCTTTCATTTAGGAGTGATCCTTATCGCAATCAAGCTGTGTCAGTTCCTATTGCTCTAAGACTGACAAGACAATAGGATAAGGGAAGTCAGGAAGGGAACCATAGAAAGGATAAAGGCTGCTGGTAGAGCCAGAGAAGAATCCGGAAAAGGGATTGGAGGCAGATCCGGACCCGAACGAAAGAGCTCTGCGGCGGTCGGTCTCTCACTTCATCTCGATGGTATTGTAGTCTAGTTTGAAAGGAACTAACTCAAGGACTGAGAAGCTCGAACGAGCAGCAGCTGCCATGCCTTGAAATGAATCCCAACAACCGGAGAGATAGATAGATGGAGCGGATAGAAGAACTGGCCTACCTCCCCTAACTGCAACTGTTATCGCTGGTTGAACCGGCTAAGCCACCTCCGCTATATAAGCTTAATTAGCTCGCCTCGTCGAAATACATTTTTGGGACGTATTCTCTGTCATATTCCAGCAGAGTCAAGGCCCATTTTGCTAATCGGCCTGTCAAGACTGCTTTGGTCATCAAATCTTTGTTTGATAGGACCGACTCTGGATATCAATTTGATTTGGTGTTCAAGTAGGTAGTGCCTTAACTTTTTCCACTTCAAAAGCTTCACCATACGGGAATGCCACATTCACTCGCTTTCGAGGACTTCCAACAACACTGGCTGAGGAAGGAAGCTAATTCCTTGCTTCAGGAAAGCAGCTAAAACAAAGAAATAGACAGACTTAGACGAGGGCATCTTGAACCCCTCTCCCTACGGTCGAGTTAGCCCATGACCTCAAGATCAAGAAGAGCCAGCCATACATAGAAGACAAGGGAAGACCTTGCTCGACCAAATGAATGTAGCAGCAGCATCATGAGATAGAACCCGGTCCTGTCCCGGCTGTCCATCTGTGGAACATGGGGCTGAAGACCTCTAGAGTACCTACTAGAAGAAAGACAGAACCACTTGGCTAGGGGGACAAAACCATTTTGAGGAAGAAGCAGATGGAAGACAGGGTCACTTGTGAAAGAACTAGCCGAAGGGGACCATCACAGTTGGGGCGGTGGATGACAGGCTAGCTCACCAAGAACATCAGGAGAGGTTGGGGAAGACTTGGCTGCGGCAAGTCAAGGAGAGGTTAGGTCAAGGGATTTCAGACAGAAGTCCCATCAATCAGAAGAAAAGGATGTTCCAGGAAAGAGGGGAACAAGGATATCCAAAAGAATAGGCCTTGAAGCATGAATGAGGGGAGACCGGTCTAAGGGCTGCAAGATATGCTAAAAGGTTTAATCAGTCCACTAAGGGATGACCTCTTCTACATGATTTCAGCGAAGTGTTCAAGTCAAGGACTTAGGCGATCAAAGAAAAGAAGACTTGAAAGAAAAGCCTTCTCCACAGCAAAGGCATCCATCCAATACAGATAAAGCGTCATATACAATGAATCTATCCTTTGGAAACCACCTATTCCTCTCATCGACTACCTTCACTAGGGTCAAGATTCATGGTTTTCTAAGGGCGGCCCATTTTCCTTTGATGGAGCAAGGGATTGCTTTCGTCTCTTTCCTTCTGGGCCAGGAATGGAAGTTGTCGTTAAGCTTGGATCAATCGATAGTGTGCTTATCGCTCTACTTCGCTTGATTCTCATGCCAGTGGACTCGTCGCTCAGCTTTAGGCCTTATTAGCTTAATTTCTGAAGTGAACATGAAGTCCGAATTGAATAGATACTGAGAAAGCGTCTTTCGTGATGAAAGTAGCAAGTTCGGATTCAGGATTGAGAAAGAAATCAGCAAAGCGCAGCTGGAGCTGAATCTATTATAGGAGGCGTAGGGTAGGCTCTTTGGATAGATTGACTGGCTTAAGCCGATGAACCAGCTTCTACCGCTGACGAGCTAATTCGGACTATGCCTAACTAGAGGAAGAAAATCACCTGATCTTGGCTCGGCATCTTTTGAAAGGGAATCCAATATCTGGTAAGAAAGGGCGACTCGAAGCGGAGAAGCAAGAGCTCACTCGACCCATAGGAATAGGGAGGAAGTTTCATTCCAAACTGCTCTTAGTTTGAGCTAGGAGATGGGACAATACGCTGTTAGACCGGGAGTTTCAAACTGACCTTTAGGTTAGGGATCGGAGTTGCAAACTGCTCGACCGGTTGGGTAGGGAGGTCTTCCCACTTCCTCTTCCCATTCATTAAAGGGTACTAAGAAGAACTCAGGAAAGGAGCAGAGTTGGAGCTTGGCAATGCAGTTGATCTTCTTGCAGCTGAGAGAGATGCTGGCATTGAATGAAGCTGATTCCCCCGTATTGGGCAGAAAGAACCTTCTATAATGAAGAGTAGGATGTGAGGGAAAGCCCTCTAGTCGAGTAAGAGAACTGAAAGTTTCAAGCCAGTAAAGTCCGTTAGTGGGGGAGTTAACCCGGAGATTCGTCAATCAATTCTTTCTTCTGGAAACGACTAAAAAGAGCAGGAGCAGGGCTTGCTTGTAATGGTGGGCAAGGGATGCAGATATGTCATAAAGATGAAGCTTTCAAGCGGGGCTGTGAAACTCAATCTCCATCATCAAAGACAAGGAAATCAACTTCACTAGATGGTGAGCTACCTGATTCTTTCTTTCTTTCACCCTACTGCTTAGTCTTGCCCAGGGAACAATGCTTTACGGGTCTCCAAAATTGTTTGGACATTATACGTTTGCACTTTTTATAACTTGGGGGGTTTCTTCCAAAGCTGCTTTATAAAGCGCGCGAAATGAACTAATCAGTAGATTTTCAGCCTCCTCCACAGCTAGTGGATTTTCAGAATTTTACTAGGTTGAACCTTTCCGCCGCGGTACGGTGGGATCTCTGGGATGAAAAACGAGGGCTTTTGAGATAGATCCGTTCGCACTTGGGTCGCAGCTTTGTCCCCCTCCTCGATTGAGGGAAGTAGGTCTTGCGGAGAGAGTGACGGTGGACTTGGGCTGTCTGGAATAAGAAGGATATCCACCGGGCCCCCAGGGCTCGGAGCCTTCAAAATAGGGATCTGGTGGTCATCGCCTCCTTCATGGGACGGTCCGGCTGCATCCCCGTCGGCACAATAGGCAATGACGGGAATGCCTAACCAGATCAAAATCGAAATAAGGATTTCCAGTAGATCGGCATGAAAAAGTGTTAACTTTCGTGTAGTTTGTGATTGGATGTTACTGTTTAGCAAAAGAAGACCGAGTAAGATCAAAGAAACTAGCAGACTGATCACTAAATAGATACAAATAGGTGCAAATTCTGACATTACCACAAACCACTTTGTTCTTTCGCTCCTTGCTCGCGAAGCGGCATACCGAAAAAAGATATAAGAAAGAAGAATACTACTTGTACGAATCTACAAAACTGTTCCCGTATCAGCGGGAACAGTTACAGCATGCAAAATGTTTAACACCTGATGAAAATAGTCACTTCCATAGCCATACATGGTCAGGTCTTTCAAAACATCACATAAATGCACGAGATTCCCCGCCGGTTCTCCAATAATATCCTTTGCCAATTGACTATATGTCCAATTATCTGGCAAGGGAAAAGATCAGTCATCAATTTTTCGATGCTTCTTGAAAGAGCATTTAGAATCTTTTCGGACGCAAAATGAGCCAGTGTTATTGGCTGGTTTCCTGGTTGACCTACATTCATACCCCCAGGATCCACCAAATTATTAACATCTGGATTCAGAATAAGAGGATTCATCAAAGTATCCATCTGGATATGATGCTCTTGTTGAGAAATACCAGCTGATAACTCTCGAATGGTATCTAGAAGAATGAGCTTATTGTCCATAGCACTTTTTGCCTCGGTTGTATGTAAACCCCCCCCTTCACCCCCACCCCCTAAAGTGGTAAAGAAGGGCTCTTTTGGGTATTATTATATATATCTATCTGACTGGACAAAGAAATAGGAAGGGATGGTTCTTTCATTGCATTGATAGAAGTCTAACTAGAAAAAGATCTATCTATAACTTTGAGAAGAGAATCGTTGGTTTGACCGACGAACTACGTGGGAAAATGGACCTTCTTTCTTTGCAAGCATTTTTTTTAAAGTAACAATTCTATTCAGTTCGGTTTCGGAAAACTTGCTGGTCGCGGATTAGTGCGTTCTGCGCCGCCGGCGGCCTAAAATAAAAGGCCTTTCCTTCACGGGCTTACTTAGTGCTTGTGCTAAGGCGCAGGTTGATCTCTCGACCCTTCCCCCGTTTCTTGAAGGAATCGGTCCTGGGCCTGGACTTGCGCCAGGAGGGAATTCGCCACTTCTGCAAGGGCCTGCCTTCGAGCAGCAAGCTGGCCCTCCCCTTGCAGAAATGGTTCCATTTGGGCGTTAAGCTCCGCCCGCTGCCTGGCCATTGCTTGGTCGCGAGCCGAGTCCATGGCTCGGGCTTGCTCCAACCGGCTGTCGAGCGTCCCAAGAACTCCTTGGAGGCGCCGCAGTTCGAAAGCCTTTTCACGACTGTCGGCGGGGGATTCAGTCAAGCGCCGAATCCCCTCTTCCACTTGATCGAGCTCCGCGACAAGGGCGGACAGCTCGTCCCTGGAGCCCGGCGGCAGATTCAGATCCAAATGCACCGGGCGCCGCGAAGAACCGGCCCCGCTGCCCCCCTCCCCTCCAGCATCTGACCCAGTGGGCATCATCCGAGGACCCACCATTTCGGATGCTGCCTCGGTAATGAGGACCCTTGCCAACAAACCTATGGCCAAGGCCAGACCGCCGGAGCAGCCCATCTTCATCAAAAAAACAGAAAGGGCTCGACCCCCGAGAGAGAAACTTATCTTACCCAACATTGCATGAAACAGGTCAACACAACCCATTATCAGAGATAGGCAACTGCTTATAGCGAGAACGCACAACACTAGAGACAGTCTGAGGAAGAATACCTGAAAATATTTATGCGCGAAAGCTGCTTTCATCTTTGAAAGCGTTAAGGGAAACAACGTAGCAAGGCGATTCATAATCAAATAAAGTATACGCCCTCTCAACACCAGTACCTCTGTCCCGAGATTGGTAAGATAGGGGATATGCCTACCAAAGGTAAAGGGGAGCCTTCATGCAATTCTATTGAAGGGTCACCTACGTTAGCTGGTGTTCACAGTGCCAAAGTTTCAACCATGATCCTTTGGCTCCGTGCTGGTAGCCGGCTTCTCACTCCAGATTTTTTTGAAAAGAACGTCTGTCACGTGCGTCCCTAGGACTGGGCCGGATTCGAACCGACCAAGAAAAGTCAAGTGCCATTCTTCTAGGCCAAAGACAGTCCAATTCCAATGTACGAAAAAGAAAGTTCCGAGGTTACGGCAACTTACTCAAATGCAACATCAGTGATCTCGAGTATCAACAATTCTATCACTGAACACTTTCTATATCTCTCTTTCCTCAAAGACAGAGCATTTTCGATCTTAGGCGAACGCGGGTTACCGGCTCTACGACCTCGCAAGGCGCTACGGTAGTGCTCTTTGGGCCTGCCGCTTTCTCAATTGAAAATGAAAACTGTCAAGAGCAGCCCAGCCCGTACTGCACTGCTCTATCTATGTATGTAATTTCTTGATGGATTTTCTGCCATCACATCACCTACGCAATTTCAAAGTTGCATTTTGAATGAAATAAGAAATGTTCCATCTCGAGTTGCATTGCTCGATGGAGGAGTCGTGAATTAGTTGTGGTATCCTGTACTGTAACCGGTACTTGATCATTGGGTAGTGCCCGACCTGAGTAAAGTTGTAGTGATCCTTCCTACCTACCGAAAAGGTTGGAAAGTCTCGGAGGCTGAAAGCCGAGGATGGGAATATGGTTGACTCAGAATTGACATAATAAAGACGGCCCAACTTCATCACCAAAGGAAGGAAGAGCTTTGCCCATTCGAATTATCAAGATCCGGCTACCCAAGTAAGAAAGATTTCTAATAACAAAAAAAGCGAGGAGAGCTGTCTACAAGAGTAAGCGAATGGTTAATTCACTCAAGTCTTTCTTGGAAGTGGAAAACCAAAAGATGCTATGCTGCCTACCAAAGAACGCATGGATAAGTGGGCGAGCAAGCGAAGCCCCAGGTTCGGAAAGAATAGTAGGTACCGGAGTAGTAGATACCTGAATGATTCTTGAGCTGCGCTGGGAGAAGTGAAAAAAAAAAGGCAAATCTTTGAGAAGGAAGAGCGCTATCCTAGTCAAGAAGAGAAGTTCTCGAGATATCTATGGTGAACCGATGTTGCTTAGGGCAGGTGACCATCTTATGATTGAAGATAAGCACCGAAAGTCAGAGAAGTGAGGCGTTCTAAACCTATTCTAGTAGAGGAACCGACCCCCGGAAAACCTGACCAAAAGATAGCTACATTCCCGTCACTAACGTGACTTCGGACTATGTGGCTGATCCGCTGAGAAAAGACGGGAAGGCAAACAGAAAGTACCACTTTTCTTAAGTTAAGATGAATCTATTGAAGAGTCAAGGTTTCCAATGAGCACGGATGAGGCGAAGCATCGATCCCTAACAAGCGAGGTAAGCGCCCGGATACAAAGGAATCTTAGTCTATGTCTTGGTCACCCAGAAAAGTATTCAGAGATAGTGGAATTGAGGGACCTCTACTTTACGTACATCTGTAGTCTTAAGAGAAAGTCATACACTCACCGTTGGAGGATTTAGTGGAGGATCTAGGGCGTTAGCCCGAAGCCCATAGAGAGAGAGAGTCAAAAGCCCATAGCACTGCAGGAAGACCAAGGTCTCGATCGACAGATCTAGTGGTCAGTCACCGTCCATATTTGATTCTACGGCCAATGCTGCTAAATTAAAATAGCAATTAAACCATGTTCCTGGGGAAGCCCTAGCCTTGAAACAGGGGGCTTTACTAATATAGAAATAGAAATCAGATAAAGATGCCTAGTCTGCGCTGTTAGAATCCATTGGAGAAAGGCTTGCTCACTTCTTCATCTGTGAGATGATCGTATTATAATAATATATATAATAATGGGATTGGACCTTGCTTCGATCCCCTCTTTAAGAGACTCCAGAAAGTCTATGACCCATAGATGGAATAGCCGAGAAGAAAGTCTTTTCCTTTACGTCGTAAAGAGAAGCGTGTGCCTTCCACCTATCCTTGCACGTATAGCAGGGCTTTAATAAAGAACGCATCGGGCAGCGAGCGGAAAAAGAAAGTCGATTGAATCTTGGTAATTGAGTGAAGAAGCTCTCAGCGAAGAACAACCCCTAAATCTCGGAAGTATTGAATCGGGATCCGATCTCTTTTGGTACACTCGAGTCATAAGGTGTGTACAGACAGACAGGCTTCCGGCTAGGCACCATTTGATCCAAAGCTCCTCATAGGATGGGTATAGGCTAGTGGAAAGGAATGACCTCACGTCAAGTGAACGGCATCAAGGAATCTCAGTTTTCAACCTTTGTGGCATCGGTTACAGCTGGCAAAGCTAACCTCTATCCATAACAAAGAAAGAAGAAGATCGATCTAATTGGAAATTTCCCATCACCTTGTTGACTTGGCTGGTTCCTGTTTGTCAAAGTGGCTTCGTCCTCCTTCCCCACCATTAAAGCCTATTATGGATAGGGATTGAACCGATGCTGAAGGTAGCTTGCTTACCAGGCCACCCACTTGAGAAGCTAGTCGCAGTTACTATACTATCTTTACCATAAACAAAAGGGGGTATGATGAGAACATCCTTTCTATATTTCACATGGACACTGCAATTCCTGCCAAGTCACAAATTTCTTCTTCTTCAGGGGCTTCCTGTTCCTACCGAAGATCGCAGTCTTGTTTGACGTCCTCTCAGTATCTGAATCTGACCGGGCCTGACATTTCCACTAATGTAAGCATTCTTAGTCAATCCATGCACTGTCCGCGAACTGCTGATAAGTGGGATTTCTCCGGTCTGGCATGAGCCACTCCATTCCTACTTCCACTCAAGAAAAAAGATAGGATTCTCGCGCCCTACCTCCAGAGTGGGATATGGAGGAGTGCGTACGGCGATTTCGGACCTTAGGGGCCTACTGGGGTTCATGCATCGATCGGCATTACGTAGGATTTTTTTTTCAATGGATGGATCAACTGCCTATGCTACTGGATTTGCTATTGATGCAGGGTGCACTTTTTCTCTTAATCTATTGCATAATCAAAAACTTATTCGACTAATGAATCAACTACTGAACCAATAGAAGAGGTAGCTCTTCATCTCTACCACGAGCATCGGGCTATCGATCACGCTCATCAGGCTCATAATCTTCATCCCGAGCATCTGAGTCAACAGAACTGGAGCATCTTCAGCAGGCTAAATCGCTTAATCTGGACCTTACACTACGATGACTTATACTTATCTGGCTACTCGTGCTGGTGAATCCTGCCCCCGCCTAAGAACGTTAGAGTAAGGGGAGGAGTACAAGCATCTTTAACTCTTACCTACACTATATAATAAAAAAACATTCCAAAAGGGAATTCCCTGGCGTTCATTCAAGCTCCTATTTCGAAGTAAGCCTATTCTCAAGAGCACTTGGTGTGGTCTGATTGGTATCTTTTTTGTTCTACATGAAGGTACTCGAAGTCTGCATGTGGCTTAGCTTAGCAGGCTCAGCATCAGTAACAATCTAGGCGGCTACCCTGTCTCATATGGGTTGAGAATGTTAGGTCGAGCACCTCCCTCGAGTTGGTGTGTTATCTCACTATGGCACCAATAAAAGGGACGGACGGACAGGGGGGCCCAGTCAGCGTACTATAGATTTAAACAAACGTAACCACCAACAGGGCAACGTTTTTTCCTTCCCTCGAACCTGAAACAGATTCGTGAACAACTGCAGCTTCCTCCCCAATGGTCTAAACCGGGCATTCACTCGCTTTAAAGTTGGGTCTTCATTCCTTTTTTTATTTATGTGGTCTTGGACGGGAAAAGAAATGCTAGAAGAGTTGGAGCCCTTCTTATTCATTCAAGTCAGATTTGTAGCTAAGCTCTTCTATAAGTGAGTTCTCTGGGCTGAGAAGGACAGGTAGGTGCTTACATCTGATGGATTGGGCAGTTCTACACTAATATGCTTTTCTTATATATAAGAACTCGGGAACTAGCTTCGCAACTCACCCCGAGAAGGATAGAATAGCTCGACCGGTCCTATCTCTACACATCAACTCATGGTACTCCCTGGGCCCCCTAACAGGTTAGCGACAGCATTCTCGAGGGCCATAAATCATCGCATCTATCTACGGTAGGTAGGTCCAGTTTATAGGTCGAGCACTTTCATACATATAGTAGTAAATCATGATATAAATTCTTTCAAAGCTCGGGATTTCAGTCAGTGATAGACAGCTTGGCTAGCTATCCTCTCAAAAAGGTCATTCAATCTCAGTAGTGGCAGGAAGAACACAGCTCCCAGGCGTACTGATAAGGCTTAACCGGAATAGAATAAGGTTGGATGGGAGTGCGCTTCTTCAATCTAGGAGGTATCCTTATTTATATATGACTCTTCTTCCACGATAAAAGAGAGGGGAACTCAGACTTATCTTTTGACTACCGGAGGAAAACCTTACTTATACTGAGTATAAGAGCAGGCCTCCACTGCCTATAGCATAGAGACGAGAGTCAGTGCCTTTCCTTCCCCAGCGTTCAGTGGAACGTGAGGCACTCTTTATTTTATTGGCTTTCAGGCAATGGAAGGGGCTATTCCCACTACGCGCTAACTAGAAGAGCAGGAAAGAGATATGTCATGTCAGTTTCTGCCCTTATTCGTCTCCAATGCATCCCTATTCTCTGTGCGTCGGTGTGGCTATCTTCTCCTATTTATTTCAAAGGAATTTTTTCCATTTTCTTCTTTCAAAACAAAAGGCTAAGCCATCCGCCCTTCATTGCAGGGGAAAAGGGGACACGGTTCCCAAGGGCTAGTTCGAGTAACAGAGACGGATACGGATAAGGTCCTTTTTCTGAGAGACCCGCTCTTGACTGGAATCATACCCAGTAGTAAGCGCAGTGGATGCTGATGCTCACAGGGACAGAGAGGCGAGTGATGGGCACCACTCATCGTAAGAAAGCAGTCATGCAGATAGAAACGGTAAAACAATGACTCTGACTAAGCGGTTTACTATCTTTCTTTGGTGCTTCTTCCTTATCTTCTTCTATTAGGAATAGAAAGCACGATTAAGCGGTGCAACCATCGAGAATCAGTCAACTCCTTCCTATGCCTGAAGCCAATACGTGAACGCTTAAATGATTTGGTTCACGTCTTTGAGCAATTAATTGAAGTACTTTACTTTACTTTCTTTCCTTCGTCTTCGGCGAAGGCCGCACGTGGAATGGTTTCAGTTTATGCTTTTTGATTTGATGTCCTATGCTTTATAGAAAGATCCACATCTTTATCGGTCTGTTCAACGCTGTTGATCCTGAAGTTGCTTCTAACAAAGAGGGACAGAGACCACACCGAGAACTCCTTCTTTTCCCCTTGGGAAAGGGGTGGTTGACGATTCCCTACTACGTACTAGTAGTCGTAGGAAAGGGGTGAAAGGTTCTTATCTTTGGGACTCCTACTTTACCTGCTAAATATTTAGCTGGCTAACTAACTCTAATTCATCTTCTGGGCTGGGTTCCCGCCTGACCGATTGATCCGATGAGATTCAGGAAGAAAGATGTTCCAATCGTGATGGTTGTTCAACGACGAATTCCTCGTCTATTTTAGAATGATTGTTCATTCGCTATTTTATAACTATTAGATCAACTACTCGGGCTTTTATAATAACCTTTGAACCCTAACCTAAATTGCCCGTTCATTCTGATGAAATCACTTATCTCTTTCCTTAATAAAGGATCTTGTGAGGCTCGCTATCCCGATTTATTCTGAAGTGCAGGCGGGATAAACGAATCAGAGCGAGGAACTCCTTAGAACCTTTGACTCAGTCAGCTCTATGCTATGCCTGTGTCTTTGAGCAAGAAGAGCAGCAAACTGCCTTCCTTCACATTCTTCCGCTGGTCCGAGCTACTTACTTTACGGCTCGTGAACAAACTATCTCTGATCCGTACTTCTACAGAGTGACTGTAATGGTATATAAACCTAAAAATTGGAGTTGCGCCTTGGGCAGCAAAAGCAGGGACAAATACGGATACTGGCAGACGGACTACAACTACTACATACTGCTATTTAGACTGATGGTCTGAAATCTTTCTTCAGAACTCGCTTTTTGCGCAGTTCTCACTATTCGTTATAAGAGCTTTTCCGCATAGGGGGCTTTCAAACTTACCAGTACTATTGCTAAAGCCCTTGCTTTCTCTTCGCTTTGCCGCTCAAAAAGACAAAGATTTCAGTCTAAACTAAAGGGGTTGTGGGATATCTGATCCCAACATCAAATCAAAGATGAGAAATTCCTTAATGAGTATGAACCTCTTTCGCGAGAAAATAAAATGTTTGGGGAATACTGGTGGGATAACCTGGGCTTCCAGACCTTGTTGAAAGCGGCCATTCTCTTTCCTATCTAAATGCTAAATGAGGAATAGCTATCTATTTTTGAGCTGTAAATAGCAATTGAATCTCCTAAAGGTTGCGGTGAAGAAAGAAGAGAGCTCCCGCCTATCTAAATCCTTTAGGACCAGAACGTACATCGACAAGAGGGCTTTCCCTTTGCATTAAGGGAGGGTGAAGCAGGATAAGTCATAAGAATCTGCTTTCTTGCAACGACCTCCTGGCCTTTTCCGCCAGGACCGTGCTCTTGGAAGAACTAAAGCAGATGATCCCAAATGCATAATAAGTGTCTCGCACTGACACAAAGATAGAGTGACAGTCAAATGCCCCCGTAACCAGCTGTTGCGCTAAACCCAGATGAAGATCTTGTTTTTCATGCTTAATAATGATAAGGAACTTTATTGTTTTCATGGGTCCAAAATACTTCAAATTTGAGGAATTCAAATGTTATAAACAAACCCCGCCCCGGTTCCTCTACCGCAAGTTTATTCTCCGCTCTCCGCATGTTAATATATATTATCGGGGAATACTTAGCATCAGATTAGACTCTGAGCTCCCCAAGACTCTTCCACTTGGGTAGCAAGTTTGTGGGGCGGGCTCGAGAACTGAAAGCACAACCCCCTCTCGTCCCTATATATGAATATTTAAGATTTTCATTTTCACAACTACCCTTTTTTAATTTAAATAAGAAAAGGAGGAATCTTGGGGGCAGCCCGGAATGCAAAGCAAAGCCCTGCCCCATTCTTAGCAGGCGCATCTCAATGGGGTTGTTGCAGATCCAGCCACTCCATCGTATATGAGAGAGTCCGCCTCGGCTTCTGGTTTACCTCCTCTGCCTCCGAGTCTGAAACTGTGCGTGTCTGATCCCACACCTTCACCTGCCAAGACCTTTTCTCGCTCCTCGAATTCGGGGGATATGGGAATGGATTTGACCATTTCTTTACGTAATTTTTCATTGTACCTAGGAATGAGTGAGTGTTTGTCGCTGACAATCTAATGTAAAGCGTCATGTGCTGTATTTTGATTCTTCTAAAGAATTTTGAAATGCTCGGGGGGCGCGCTCTTGGTGGCAGCAGTGCGATAAACGCCGGTTTTATAGCCTAGCTGATGAAGATTTCTTCATCTGGTTTGTTTACCTTTGGACTTCAAGGTTGTGAACGAATCGTATGAATGGGTTGAGAGGGGAATTGTGTTTCGGCCAGAGCTGAAGAGAACTCGGCAATCGGCGGTTCGAGATGGGTTGCCCGAAGCGGGGGTTGATCCCTACAACGGGTTTAGTAATTGGTACAAAGGGGGTTCCACTTTTGATAGCACAGGAAGAAGACACAGCGCAACTGATCTTCTAAGGCATACCGGGGCATCCAATATCAGAGTTGCTGTGTATGCAAGCGTAGAAAGAATTCTCCTTGCTTCATCAGCAGCATACACGGGTTCGAGGCAATCCGCAATTGGGGGTACTTTACCGTGACCAAATGGAGAGGTACCACCACGCAATAGTCCGTGGACACGGCGAGGTGATTCTCGACGCCCGGTGCCATCGGAAGCCCTCAGCTCCTGCTGCTAAGCGGCATTGGCCCCTGGTCGTATCTCTCGTCATGGGGGATTCCAGTAGCCCAGCATCTTCACCTCTTTTCCTCTTTACCTCACAGTGGCTACCCTCATTGAGAAGATTGCAGAGCCAGTCTCGAGTGGCTCGTTGCGTCTGGCTTCAACAGATGTCAAGCTCAACCCCATTGTTATGTTAGAAAAAATTACTTCATCAACCCAATGGATGTTGAACGCTGTGTGAATGGCACGCGCAAGATTGGGGGACGCGCTCAGAAGCAAGGCATTTACAGATTTCAAGTTCAGAAACTGGTTGGGGGGTCAAGACTTCAGGGCCTGCATTGCCTATTGATCAAACAAACTATGTTCAGATGGTGGATTTCTGCCGCTGGACGGTGAGCACCATATGGCACTACCATGGGGGCCGCGTGGTGGGGAGGGTGGTTAATCGTGACCTTAGGGTCATTGGAATTGGTTTACTTCGTGTTATTGATGGATCAGTGTTTAGTGTATCACCTGGAACAAATCCTCGGGCTGCCCTAATGATGCTTGGATGGTAAGTGTTTGAAGAGACTCAGAGAGAGAATGAGATAGAGTCTGAATATATTCATATCAACTCCATCTCTAAGCCGCCCTCTCTTTCGCAGCCGAGGAGTGATATTTCTTTCTTAACGATAGAAAAAGAAATTAGCATTCTTTTTTATTCAGATCATACAATACGCTGTTTTAACTCAAGTTTTTACTGCCTAGTAAGAATCACCATACATAGATTCCTATACCAGAGACACCTCACAGGAGGATAGGACCCTACCCGAACTAAGGCAGGTGGACTGTAAAAAGCAAGCGTCTGATCAGATCAATCAAGTTAATCAAGGACTGCGCTGTCGAGTGACGATTGCTCCATCTATTAAGAAAGGGCGCAGGGGGAAAGTCAGAGCTTTGACTAATATACACGGGCTTCTGAGATGCCTTCCTCTTTGTCCCAGTCTCATAGCATAGAAGGATCTTAAGCATCCCGCCATTCCATTCAAAGAGAGATGCCCGGAATTTAAGCCTTTTTCTTGTCTCGTATGGACCCCGCGAGACCTTCTCGATTCCCTCACCTGTCAAAAGGGCAACTGGCTTACGACTGGAAGGGAAAAGTAAATCCATTAAGAAACTGCTACTATTAGGTTAGACTTTGATACTTGCTTGTGATACTGAGACTTGTAAGAACTAAGGACACAGAAAAGCAATATGCTAAAGAGAAAGAAAGATATTTTATTATCATTAGACCTAAGAAAAAGAAAGCTTTCAGTCCTTTCCCAGTGATTTCATCCCTCTCAAAATCAGAAGATTCATTTAATCCCACGGATTAGGAATGAGAGCCAGAAACACACGCCAATCGACCGATTGAAACTGGATCCACAAGACCCACTTTCGCGAGCGCCCTTATACGAGACGGTTCTTTTAGCGAGTTTGGGTATCCAGGTAGGGTAGAGAATAAAATATAGCATATAAATGAGCTTATCTTTTTTAGTTCGGTCTTTCTGCGATGCTAACCAGCATGGATTAACCCCGAAAGATCTTTCCGATACACCGACTGGGGATACGACAGTGATGAATAGACCATTGGGAAATCAGTCCAATCGACAGCTAGACGCGAGGTTCACTTGCTTTTCCATTCTTTTTCGAAGCTGGTTCATATCTGGAAAGAGGCATATCGGTCGAAGAAATCATCTTTAAACGGCTACTCAGTTGGCTATCCTTTAAAGGCCTATCCAACTTTTATTTTATGAGTGAGGAATTCCAGCCAGTACAGTACCACTCTCTCCTCAAATCGGATATTTGACCCAGATGAGGATGTTAGCGAATAGGCTTTTAAGATTCACCCCGCTGCTACACAGCGAAAAAATGCCTTCAAAGCCCAATCTCAGTGAAAGCGGAAAGCATTCGGGTAAGGGTACGCCAGTGAAGCAGCCTCCGGTACACTGGCAAGTCCACCTGCCATTCTCGGGACACGGTACAGCAGCCACTCAGGAATTACAAAAACAAAAAGAGATCGGGTCTTTGATGCACGATTTTTGGTATAATCCAAGGTTGCGGGATGAATAAGGCATTGAGAACTTCACGCTCTATGAGGATATCATGCACACGATCCCGATACCCCTGATGCAAGGAACCAGACGGCAGGCAAGCGTAACAATGAGGTGAAGCAGGGAGATTGATAACGGACTTGCACCCTCGGGCATGCTCTTTTTACAACCAAGCGAAGAGCTAGTGAGGGCCGGAATGGAATATCGTATGTAGTGTAGAATCGGATCGGAAGCTCTTTACTAGGATTGGAACAACGAGTGACCACAAGCTCCGCTTAAGCGCTCGACATGCAGTTAGCTTAAAACATGTTCATCATGTGGCCGAGCGAAGCGCACCCGCGTGAAGCAGCCTAGCATCACTTTAGATAGGAGCAGAATGGATGACTTACAACTGAAAGTAAGTTCTTCGGATCGATATATCGTACGACGTAATGGAGATCTTGGTCTAGGTCCGGTGGTTCGCAGAATTCGGGACCTAACGATGTTCGATTCGTCACATGAACGGGAGCGGACGATTCCCTCGTCTCTCCCTTTTTCGGGGAATGGCTGCAATCACAAGCAAGTGATTGAATGAGCGGGGGGCTCCGAAAGCACATGCGGGATAAGCAGGTCTTTCAGGAGACGGTCTAAGGGAAGGGTCCGGTCTAGAAAGAAAAGAGAACTCTCAACAAGCTGGAACTAATCAAGATCAATAGGAAGAGGAGTTAGCTAGAAATTCATTTTTTGACAAAGTTCATGCCGCGACGATCTATATGGAAGGGCTTTTTTGTTGATGCATTCCTGTTGAAAAAGATACAAACACTCATGTTTCAGCTCCCGCGCTTGGATTATCAATAAGGGGAGCCTTCTTAGGAAATGACTGAACTTAAAAGACAGATGCCACCGCTGCGAGGCGAGGGAGTAACTTGTCAGATCTTGTGGTGCACTCACTCCCGTTACGAGAATGAAATGACGCCCCAGCTCGACTCGAGACCAAGACTCCTTACAACTCGCACCAATAGCGGCACTGAGCGGCCGGAGACTGATTGATTGAAAAGGCAGCCCAGCCGCCCCTCCCCCTAGCCGCCTACCTACTCGTGCTCGTAGCTCGATCGGAGGTTAAGAGTGTGGTCCGGCGGAAAAACAGAAGTCGTCCGTTTCAAGTGATACGTTAATTGCTCAGTAGTGCTTCGCCACTACCGTAGCTGGCGGAAATAGCTTAATGGTAGAGCATAGCCTTGCCAAGGCTGAGGTTGAGGGTTCAAGTCCCTCCTTCCGCTCTTGGCTTCGTCGTTTAGTGGTAACGAGTAGAGTAGGCATCGCCTCTCGATCCAATCCGTCTTTCCCTGGCCTCCCCAACACACTCTTGATACGAAATAAACTTCCCGCCATAGAGAAGAAAGAGATCTAAAGTCTGGGTCCCCTCGATCGCCCTTCCCTTGAACCTGAACTGGTCGAGAGAGATGAACCCGCACCACATTTTATAACCTTCGAACCGAAACCCCCAACTAGAGATGGAATTCCAGAACCTAAACAACTCAATTGAGAGCTCCGTGACCGGTTCAATTCAAGGGAAGGTCCGCCAATAATGGAAAGGCCATTCCCCTCCCTATCCGTTTCTTGATCCCTCATTCCACGAATTCGTTGTTACTGATTCATTCAAGGACTGAAAGCTTTTCTTTTTATGAAAAGGCATAGACTCCCCACTTCTTTGTCTTATTAGCGCAGGTGTTCGTCAACGATGAAAGCCGCTGAACTTTAGACTCGAGTTGAGATAGAGGGCTAGGCCAAGGATAGGAGGGCTTTCAGGGACTGGGGAAGACGGGTGGATTATAGAGCTAGGGGCAGATCTGAGGTTTGTCCATTGGGATTGGGCATGGACGAGCCTCGACTGGGCCAGCATTGATGAAAAAAAAAACTTCTCCCATCGCATCATTAACCGGTGTAGGATTAAAGATCAGGTCCAGGATTCGAGTCAAATCGACCCTCCCTCTCATCTCAGGGTGAGGCAAGGT